GAACTAGGAGGAGCTAGAAGGTACGAGCTCTTTTATTAACCAGGCACAAATGGGCAGACTCAGGAAAAGGCGCTTACAGACTTGAGATTGACGATCGATGAACTCACTACGGGAAGCCCGAACCCCGACTTTATAACTAGGATTTAGACCTTCCTCTGTGGTTTGAACTTGTGGAATTCAATTCTTAGAACCACCTTTTCGAAGTTGGTTTTCCCTCACCAGATTCAACTAATGAGCGATGACCGCAGTTTGATAATCATTCTTTGGGTTCAGCTTAGTCAGGATTGAACGCTCGGCGAAACGTCAAGCGAAAGAACAATTCTGCTTCAAAGCTCGTGCTTTTGGCTTAACAAGCTTGTCGAAGAGGGGATTGGGATCAAAACGATCAAAGTGGAGGAAAGTCGGCGTTTTTCGCTTCAATCGAGAGTCACTCCGCCGAGTTCAATCTCAAGTGGAGAAGAAAGCTAGCCTTTTTGGCTTCAATTTACGAAATGGGAGATCCGAACTCGAATCGTTTAGAAGGGAGTTCTTTTGGTGGGTCGATCAGTTGGGACTAGCCCATCATTAGGAATTGGTGGCATCGAGAAGCCTTTCACATGAAAACTACACGAAAAGGGGCAAACCCGATTTTATTTTGTCTGTAGGTGCGCTTACCTCAATGTCGGGATAGAGTTGCCGGTAACCTTTGGCTAATAGCTAGCCTAAGACAAGAGGCAATAAAGCAGAGCTAGCGAAGGGGGACCCAAAGCAGGAGCTTTTTAAGCGCGCTCTGAAACAAAGGAGGCAGATGCAGATACGTGAATGAAGTGAGATCTTGGAACAAGGGCAGTGGGCGTAGGGTTTGATCCTTCGCACCGAAAGGACCCGGGAAAGAGCCCCCCTTTGGATCTCCCCCCATACTGAGGGTTTCTTTAAAGGGGTCCCCGAACTCCACTCCCTCACTCGAAACTAAAAGCAACTAATTGCGCCAACTTTCATCCCAAAACGTGCCTGCTTTCAGACGCTCAGCTCGTGCTTCTTTCGAGGAATCCCTTCATCGTGACACTTGCCCAACCGGGGCTTGAATCGGTATCTTGTTTAGGGATAAATCCTACTAGGGAAAGAATGAGATATAATAAAGCATTAACTCCACTTTTGTTGGTATCCGTTGGAACGCATGCAAATTTATCTTTCAATATACTCTAATCAATATTGATAGGAACGCGTGGCAGAAGAGAGGGCTTCCCTTTAGAGGAGCCCGAACTGAGTACCCGTCTGTGAAAGGTTTGGTTTGGTGAATCAGGAGGATATGTGTGACTGTCACCCTCCATGCTATGAGTTGTACTACTCAGTGTTTTCCCCTTATTAGTAGTTGAAGTGTAGGCCGGGAAACTCTACTCGCCCAAGAATGAACAAAGGGCAAGCGAAAGAGATTGATTTCCAAGTACTTGTTTCAATAGCATTTGGTCTTAGAAACTATCCTATAAAGGCTTTATAAAAGCTATCCCATTGCTTGCATCATTCGAAGAGCTTTCGCATCGTATACCTTAAGCCCCTTAGAAATAGGGCATTACAGCTTCCAATTCAAATCTTTAAACAGTGTAGCAGGCGTGTTAGGCTAGATAGCTGGATCTGGGGCATTACCACTGGGTATATCCAGGTACCTCAACCTTTTAGACATAATTTATCTTTATGGCCCGTTCCCGGCTCTGGAGGTGTCAGACCCCAACCCATGAAAGGTCCAAAAACTTTCGATCTAGGTCATTTTTGTTTAGCAATAAATGAACATATTGAGCAAGTATGTTAACTTCGCCTATTCCTGCCCATTGCTTCTGAGCGAGTCCGGGCGTATCAAAGGCTTTGCCGAGCTAACCGTCCCAAGTGAACCTTTCGGGGTGAAGAGCATATTGAGCGAGAGGTCTTCCTTGTGGTCAATCTCTCTAGTACTCTTTGATAAAGGTAGTCTGGGAAGACTGACTGAAAGGGCTCTTATCCGTATTGGTTCGTTCTTTCCTCCATTCTCTGAGCGAAGAAAGCGCAGTCTTTCAAAGGGGTCTTTTGCTCCTATCGTAAAGGCTGTTTCAACTCGATCTAGCGACCGTAGGAAGGGGGAGCATTCCTCGGTGAACCATATAAATTGGTTTTATCCGATATGACTAGCGCAGCGAAGTCAGAAGGGCAGAGGGCATTACACTGTCGGGTCAAAGAATTTATTTTCAAACGAGTGGAACGATAGCGCAGCGAGTCAGTCAAGCTAAAATAAAATTAGATATGATATAGAGAATCCAGATAGGACCATTGAGTATTCTTGTTCAGAAAGAAAAGAAGTAGATGCTAGGCGTAGGGGAATCTTCCTCTAATTGGCCTACTCAACTCGTTCCCTCGGTTGTTTGTCCGACTAATCAACATAAGAAAGAAGATCCCTTGGTTCGCTGAAACAGATCGACGCGAAGGCCTGTTTATAACCAGTAAAATGCGATTTAATGAGCCCCTAAGCTTTGCTAAGCCCGTAAAAAGACCCCACCTGCATTAGCCAAAGCTAAATCCGACGGATGAATGGGAAGACCTCTCCCTCCCTATGGAATAGGGGGCTGAAACGGGGGCAGACGCGGTTATAAGGGAAGTAGCCTTCTCGGCCTGCTCGTTCGTTTGGAAGAGTGATCAAGAGCACCAGACCACATAAAAAGAAATAAAGACACACACGAATTTCACGGCACGAGCTTCCGAGCCGGCTCCTCTAAGAACTACCTCGGATAGTTGTCGAGGGAAGGAAGTCGAAAATCAACAGCTCAGAAAGCTTTACCTTGACAAACCTGCACTTTGACAGCAAAAACCGCCTGCTACTCACAGAGAACAGAGAAAAGAAGGAAACGAAGGCTCGCTCGCGCTTAGATTTATTAACATGTATGTGGGCCCCAACACTGTAGGAGCCACTTCTATTGACTGACCATCTTACAATGACGTTAAATCAGGACTGGACTCAGCGATAGTCCTTAGTCCTGATAGCCAGTGATTCACTGCTTGATTCGCCGCTTCTCCTGCTTTTAGCGGTTCAATGGGCAGCTGCTTGATTTGGTTCAGGAAAAATTGAATCCACTGATTCGGATAAGTCTTATGAGACGAATTCGGGCTCAAAGGAGGCTTCGCTTCATCTCTATCTTGAGATTCGACAAATGATTCGGATTCTGCGGATGAAACGGCGTTACCTTCTGGTTTTGGAGAAACTGGGTATGTTGCTTTGTGAGAAAGGACGGGGATGCTCTTTCGTCGGCTGATACTGGTTCGGATACTTACTCTTCGGCGAGAGGCCTAATCGAAGGAGTTGTTCCAGTCGTCAATCTCGGCTTGGTAGGCTCGTCGGTACGGTGGTACGGTTAGATTCACAATTACATCTGTTTTTAATTCATTGTGATCCACTTCTCTTAAAGAAAAGGAAAATTAATTGACAGCCACATCAAAAAGCTGTTCTGTTCAGCTAGCCCCACCCTAGCACACGTAAGTAACCAAGCCAACCAAACCGCCTGCGAAGATACTTTTTTGTATGCTCTCTTTTACTTACCCTTTTCTCTTTCCTGTATGTGAGGAATTCCCCCCGGGGGAGTTATTCTGTTTATGGAAATAAGAGATGCATACACGAAGCAGAAAGTCAGAGATGAACCGGAACTAATAGATGCAGGTTGCGAAGCAATTGCCACAGACTCTCATTCGTTCCACTAGGAAGAAGACTTGCTCCTTCTGAGCCAGGATCAAACTCCTCTATGCGTTTTCCTTCTCCCCATCTTTTCTTTACGCATAGCCTGACCTTAGAGACTGACTCCCCGATGCCATAAATCGACTTAGCTGACTTAGCTCCTCCGCTCCAACTCGACTAGCTACTTGGATTTAAACGAGGGTTTCAGACTGACGCTACTCGTTTAGCTTTTCTTTACACTGAGGCGCTTATTTATCAGCCGTAGTAACGGAAACTACCAGCATCGGTAACTCGTAACTCACTTCATTCGGTCGCCCACCTGGGCTATCCTCACTACACTCCCAATCCTGCAACTGACGCTAAACTAAGCCTTGAAAGAACTAGACTGAGCTGCTTCCTTAGGTTTCACTCCAGGTTGAACTCATCTCTTCCCAGGGCTCTCTTCACTTCAAATAGGAAGTACTAGGCCTAGCTTTCTTTGCTTGACACATAGGTAGTCACCACCCTTATAAACTATAGGTCCTCGAACCCTTGACTTGGAAACTACTCGCCTTAGAAGTCACCACCCTTTCCCTCGCAGCAGAGGTTCTGCAAGAAAGGAGATGCACTAGCTACTTTACTTGGATTTACTTGGCTTTATTTAAGAAGATAATACAGATTTCCGACTCGAACTCCAGGTTTAGCTTTCCCTTTAGACTTTGCTGACTTGGAAGCCGGTAAATCCACAGCTGACTGAATTAGCAGATGCGGGAACTACTTCCCTTTAGGTTTTCAGTCCATAGCTCTTTCATTTAGAACATAGGCCCAGAGGCCTAGCAGAATGCGAGAAATACAATTAGAGGAAATAGCTAATAACATTCGTTCGCCGACCTCGGCTCCATTCAACAAAGAAGAGTAACAGAAGGAGCTCTTTGCTATACAAATAGGCCCAGCTGAACTGACTTAACTGAAGAAGACAGAGAAGCAGGAGTTGATCTTTACACATCGGTAGTGTCGCTACCACTGCAGGAAGAAAGAAAGCGGATATCTCGCGGGTAACATAGCGTTTAGCTTCCCTCTTAGCATCGGGCACTCCCTGAAGCAGTAACGGGTAACTCGCCCTCTGGTCAGTCCTTGGTTTCTTTCTTCCGGGTCACTGCCCATTCAACAAAATTGGCAACTTGCGTTTCTTCTTTGATCTCAAGCAGACTGAACTCCCCGCATCACTAGCCTAGCAGCAGGGTGGTCGTAGATCAGCTCTTTACGATCCAAGAGAATCTTTCTGTTCCCAATAAGATGGCTCGGTAACAGATCGCTTATCAACCAGACATTTAGAGCTACTGGGGACTACATGAACTCCAGCTTAAGACTAAAAGCTAGTAGTGAGACCTCTATTCTATTCTGCCTCCCTATCCTATCTAGTAAGATCTGAAATGCGATTAGTTACCAGGCACTCTTACTAAATAGAGATAGGGAACGGAGAGGTGTCTGTCAGCTCCCGATGCTAGATCACTCAACGATGAGTCATCGATCCTGCTGCTAGAAAGAAAGAAAGAAAATAGATGAAGTTTTTGTTTGGCATTAGCAGCGGAAACATCGCATTGGGCTGTTAGTCCTTATGCCCCTTAACATTACAGTAAGGAAATGAAGCTACATACTATTGGAAAGAGATGGCTAGATCTAATTTGTTTTATTTAATGCATTCTAGTGATCTTCGACCACCCTAAAGACAGCAGGAAGATGTAACAGGTGGAGAGATTGATAGTACGAAAGAGGATAGTCCTAACCTAACCTCCTAATACATCCTATTTCCCGATGTCGGTAAAGCGGTTGTAAGATGCACTTCTTGCTGGGATTCTTGATTCAAAGATAGTTCAAGAAAAGAAGCTCGAGATAGGAAAGCATCAAACAAAGGAAGAAAAGAGTTGGCTTTTTTGGCCCAACAAAAGCCTTAGGACAAAAAGAAGGGGAAAGAGAGATCGGGAGAATCAGAGTGGGCCGGTCTCGTACTTGAAGAGGTTATACGACAAGAGGGGGTTATACAAGAAGGAAGAGAAAATGATTGACCAAGGCCCCCCTTTCGACGATGGAATTTGTCCAAGGGCAAGACTAGAACTAAAGTAAAAAACTTTTGATTAAGAGGGAGAAGAGAGCGAGACGGGGAACTAAAGAGATACCTTTAAGCCATATTAATTAGTCCAACTCTACTATCTCAATAGGACTAAAGCATACTTCCTTTAGCTGCTAATAGTAGATCAAGGACTTCTGCTTAGAGTCCTAAGAAGAGTAAGAGCAAGACAACAATCTTCCTTCTTTTCATTCTCGTACATACAAGTCTGCCTTAAAGGGCTGTCAGTAATAGAAGGAGTCTTTCATATAAGTCCTTAAGGCAAGACACATTGGGTCATTCGGTCACTCACTCCCACTTGAAAGAGCATTTAATGAGGATATCGCTCGGGCCCCCTCCAGCTCTGATTCTCCTCTGGGGGTTCGGTTCTTAGGGGGGAAACAAAATTTCTTCAGTTTAGAGGACTTTTAGCAGCCTTCTGAATTAAAATTAGTTACCTTTCGGATCGGAGCAGTGAAGAGAGATAATTTTATCTTCTCCCTCTCCTCTGCTCACTAAGACCTTGTTAACCTTCTCTCAAGTGAGTGAAGTGACCAATGGAATGGGCACGAGGGAGTACTCTTTTAGTAGACTCCTGTAACTCATTAAGGAAATTAACCCTTGTTTGCACAAGCACGAAAATAAGAAATCTTTCTTTTTGCCCGAAAGCATACATAACTCCTTGATTAACTATTAGCAGCTAAAGGATAAAGGCAGAAGGCGTAGGCACGGAGCGAATATAATCATCTTTTATGTAACTTCAGGGTCAACGGAGGCTAATGCACTATCTCCAGGCTATCGAAGATGAAAGAAACTCTTGAGACTAGAGGATACAAACAGGGAACTCCCTTTTTGCTTGGCTTGACCATATAGGGCAAGCTCCACTTCCAGTATTGTTGGAAGAAGCAGTGTAAGCAGGTCAGTTTGGGAAGCAGTGAAGGAACCAGAGATAGAATTTAGGAATGCAGTCACGTGCCTTACAACATTAGGGCTTCTAGACGGGGCTATTGAAAGGTACGAATTCAGAAGCCGAGAGCAGCAAAGATGGCAATTCCAGCAAAGGAAGAAGCGATCGAGTTGTCCGAATGAAAACCGATCTACTAAGGCCCTATTGAATTAAGCGGGAGAAAGCTCAATTGATGGAAGGGAAGAGAACAGCTACTACAGCTGGGAAAGTTTCTTTGGATAGAAGGAGGAGAGAGGAAGGGGTTGGATTTCCTTGAGTTTCTTTGAGACCAATTTGACGGGCCTTCGCTCGCGGAAGAACTGGGCCGTAATAGCGAAGCGAACTCTTTACATAACATAAAGTGAGTCAACTTGCTCGATGTAGGCTTGCTCCTCTTGGCAGCCTTCTTCAAGTAGGCTTCTTTCTTCGATAACGCTTAGGAATTCCTAGAGACTGAGCAACTAAGTTTAATTATATTTCTAGCTTTTTTGATAGCTATATATTTCGTAACTGGGCAGCCATTTTTTTAGTGTAAAGTGAGCCTGAACGCACTTCATAAGTCTTGCTTGGTTGCCTGTGTTGCTGTTTCAGCAGCCTATTCCCCATAAGGTGAAATCCATATCCCCATATCCCGAGCCTTGCTTATACAGAAAAATGACCCTCGACCCAGATACGAGCGCGTTGAGCAAGCCTTTTAAGGACCACAAACACAAAAGCCATTTGCTTCTCGTTAAGAGAAAGAAGTTCCTAATGACAACTGATATGTTGAAGCAGGGCGGTGGGCGAGACAGGAAGGAGCCTCTGAACAACCTGATGAACCGCGCTAAGTGTGCTTTTCTGGCGTCTTTGAGTTTATGTTATAAGCCAACCTTTTCTGATCCTAGTTTATAGTAGGGCAAAGAGTCCTATGCCCTCTATTCTGATGATATGGATTCGACTTGTCGGGTTATTTTTGAAAAGTGAGTTGTCCCTCTTCGGAGTAAAATTCTGGTTTGGATGCAGATGATACTGAGACATCGCTTGATGCTGAGGGATCGGGATATTTTGTTTCAAGAGAACCTGGATCCTTTGGTTCGGGAAAAGCTGCTTCATGCTCTTGCCTCGGTTGCTTCGCAAGCTTGCTTTGCTCTAAGTTGACCTCTTACCTTGAAAAGGAGAGTTTCTGCTCCTCGACCTATTCTTACTTTTGAAAGGATATTAAACCCATGCCTTACGGGGTCCCCCGTGGATTTGTTTTACAAAATATTGTCTATGCCTACTTCCTTGTATTTGAGAAAGAAAAGTCCAGTGCTTTCTTTCATTGTCTATCTCGCCTAAGGTTTCTGTTTTGGTCGACTCTACGGTTGAAACTGTAGGTGGTGCTGCGTCTTTATGGTTCTTTCTTTTGAAGATAAAACAGAAGAAAAGCTATCATCTGCTCAATCAATTTGTTGACTCCGCGAAGCTCTTGTGCGACGAAGAAGTCTTTGAATCAATTCGTTCTGTCCTCCACAACAACATAGGCAATGTCGGGTCCCGAATCCGCTCCTGTAAGCAAACAAATGAAACTATTGCGAAAGTACGTGCCCGTGTAAAGCATTAAAATAAGTTGATTGAAAAACTAAATCACTAACTGCTTTGTCTTCCCTTCCCATGGAAAATGAATCCTATCAAAGGCTTGTTTGCTAACACTAGCCCTATCTGCAGATTGGCCTGTTTAGCTTGTTTACTTATATAGTTATCTTCCTTCCCAATCAACCAATCAAGGAACAACTACGGAACCAGGACACAGGCTTTGTGAGACTTCCTTAGTGAGCTTTCAGGCAACAAAGGAGAGTTCAGAACACCCTTACAAAGATTAAGAGTTAGGATTATACTGCGAAGACAGGCTTGCTTCCCTGTTTCGGGGATAGAGACCGGGTTCAGAGTTAAAATTGAACCGGACGAAGTGAACTTGCTTTGTTCACCTTGAGGGACTGGACTTACTTCAGAGTAAGGATTCATAGTAAGTGGGGCGGCTTCGCCACTCCTTTGTTCAGGAGATGAAGATCAAAGTCGCTTGGTCGCCCGGTATCCACCCTACAAAGAACAAAAAAGAAAGGTGCTTTCTATTGAGCGGAGGCTCGGTGCTAAACTTATACCATTTATGGTCTTGATGAAGTAATCCAAACAGAGGCTCCTAGCTAAAGGTAGCTTGTCTCCACTGCACTAGATGCGCATGTAGTCGTAGCAGCAGTCCTGCTTTCCGGCTTTGTTTCGGAGATTATTAGTACTGCTATTCATTCACCGGCTTGGCTGGATTGTTTTAGGAATTAAGCAAAATCGATACCATGCAGGAAACAGGAACAGCCTTCATTATACTTAGTAGGGGTATAGATGCCCATCTTTTGAGTGCGTAGGGGCAAGGATGGTAAGTAGGTAGGTACGTTCTGTAATAGAACGCGCACTGTACTTTTCTCTTCCGTGCCTTACTTTCGCTAGTTGGAGATTCTCAACGGTTGGTTTGATTGGGACTGGTTTAGAGATCCAATTTCTCGAGAAGGAAGGAGAGGAGTTGCTTAGGAACCTACGGAGCTAGTGACCATGCCTGTCTGTTGGAAGCCAATAGATAGATTTGGGTTTTTCCGGTACAACAGCAGTAGATAAGGAAAGATTACATCTGTGTAGACATGATTTGACGCATTTCAGGAAAAGCTAGCGATCGGGCTAGAAGATGGATGGGTCTCCAAGAGTTTCATTCGAGCTTCGAGATGGATTTCGCGCAGGTTTAAGAATCCCTCATAGGCTTTTTCAGTTAATTAGAGTGTTGGACAGGTTCTCATTGGGAAGAGCGGAGGATAGATAGAGAGAAGACACTCGGGAAGCCGGACCTAGTCAAGGATGCTGAAGTGGTGCGCCCACCACATGGCACACGGGAAAGAGGACTTTTGGCCGGGCGGCAGACACTTCCAACTTATTCAGCTAGAAGACCGGGAAACGAGAGAAGTCCCCGGAAGCGGTTAGTTTTCTCGTAGGACTGTGGAAAGGAGTCACATCAGTCCCAGTTCCGGAGTGTCGCAGAGAGCAGAGAGAGCTGCTCGAGATGTCATAGGTCCGGTTGAGCTTGAAGAAGAAGTGGCTGGCTAGGCTAGGCTTACTTGCGAGAAAAGGGGCGGTACCCATTCATTTTAGTCATTTGTTCAATGATGCTTAGCCGGTCTTTTCGGACAATCGAGAGTATACATTTATTAAGGAAGGTATAGACTCTCCTGCTAGAAGCGGACTCTTTAGTATGTTTGTTTGTTTTGTTCAATCGTTCGGACTTGGTCAAGGTCCAAGTCTCGTTTAAGGTCCTCGTGTTAGATTGATATAGCTAGATCCTCGTCGGGGGAACATATTATGATATGTTCCAAGTATTCTTACTAGAGGTCCAAACTTCTTGCTTTGGCCGCTTAAGGTTAAGGAGGGTGGTCCTCTCATCAACTTGATCATCGGGAGCGGTGGTCATTATCCCTTCCTTTCATAGAAGGATGCTTAAGTGGGATTGAACGAGATGCACTGTGCTGCATTCTCTGGGCACATAGGCAAGTTTCATCGTGGAAGGTATCCGGAGCTAGTTTAGCCAATGAGGAGCTAGTTGGAGATGGTAGGAACCTTCGTAGACTCGACAAGTCGCCCGAGTAAGCAACGAGAGAGAGTTATTAACCCTCGATCAGTTGGTCTTGCTAGATGCAAGGACAGGATGTAGAAGACGAACTGTTCGGCAGATTCCAATGGCACACACTTTGGAAGGGTCCGGACTATCAGCTCGTTACCGTTAAGTATTCTCCCCCCTCCTTTCTTTATTGACTCGGATGAATGCACGTCGCGAGCATCATATACGCTGTTAACAGGAATAGGAGATAATTCGGCTTATGGTTCTAGTAGCACCGAGATGTCTTAGTGATTGTCTTGCCTGACTTGGGTTACGACTGCTCGGTGACCCATATCTCGTGACACGGAAGAATTCATTGGATAGATGGACTGCCCGTGCACTCTAAACTCCGATCGTTTAGCGGCTCTTTCCGGGATGTCTTCTTTCTTTGGGGTTGCGAGAGATAGAAGAGGGAGGAGCAGAATCAGTGCCATATCCAAGGAGGATGGTTCAAGAATCACCCAACAAGCTGAGGAACGAGATGATTGGGTATTTTCAGAACTTGTGGTCTAAACCTAGCAACCAACCAGCCATTGATAGAGAAGCACTAAATAGAACTATCCAAAAAAGGCTGAGTCTTTGAACAACAAGAGGAATTGGAGATGGATATCACCTCCTCAGAGGTGAAAGAAGCTATGTTTTCTATCAAGGATGGAAAGGCTCCTGGGCCTGACGGTTTTAATGCATTATTCTTCAAAAGGACGTGGGGAATTGTGTGGTTTCTTTGCTGGTAGTAGGAGGACTGAGACAAGGAGATCCGATGTAACCCTACTTATTCACATTAGCTATGGAGGTGTTTTCAGGCATAATGCACGAGGCTTCCAGTGATAAGAGGTTCAAGTACCATTGGAGATGCCAAAAGGAAAAGAGAACTCACCTTTGTTTTGCAGATGACTTGCTCATCTTCTGCAAAGGAGAGGAAGCAGTGGTATCAATTGTGAAGAATTGCCTACTCCAATTCAAGGAGATGTCGGGTCTCACTCCCAACCCGGGGAAAAGTAACATGTGAACATGTGGAGTAGCCTTCCTCACCGCCCAAATCGGGGGCTTTGTTAGACATCGATGGACTCTCGTTGTGGATCATTCTGGAGTCTGAAGCTTGGATTAGAATGGGTGGGATTCAGGATTCAAATAGTGGATTTGGAAATTTCGTAGGTGGAGAGAAGTCCGAAAGGCTTTGATCCGGATCGGGCCATTACGAGGACCTTCCAAGGGACAGGATCCCAGGTTCCGTAAGGGTGATATTTGGCCTCGTCAGGGCTTGAAGGAGACGCAGTTGCGCATCGAGTAGCACGGGTGTCGCGGAAGCCCATGAGGTCCTTGGCCTCTAAATAGGAAGCCATAAAAACGCAAAACAATGCGTAGACTCTTTCCTTCACTCCTGACTGTGTCAACGATTCTTTTTATTTTTTTTGCGCCTAAAGAAAGTAAAAGAATTGTTCTAGAATGGTTCTTCCTTACTTTGGGGCCAGTAGAACAAGTGCCAAGCGAACCCTGGCATTTACCTATAATCAACGAAACGGAAGTTCTGATCCTTTCTTTCATCTGGCTTTTCCTTATAGTCTCGGTCGTCATAATTTGCAAACGTATTTCGAAAGAGCTTCCGCATGCCACTCCTTTCGAAAGAACTTTCTTCTTTTTGATTTTCCTCCTTCTAATAATCAACTTTAAGTTTCCAGTCACCGCCTGCGACATTCGAAGCGGTTCTCCAGGGATTTGGTTTCCTTCTGCTGATCCGGAGATTCCACCGGAACCCGGCATGCCCCAAGGCGCACCCGGGCATGAAATCCAGCACCCGATCCCGCCGCCGCCGGAGATTCCGCGGCTAGACCAGCCCTTAATAAACGATCGAGAGCGTTTCATAGAGCTGCAACGGCGCTTTAATGTTTATTATCTGGGTCGTAACCGGATAACGGACTTGGCGGAATTCGCCGGCCGATTGGAAAGGGCCGTTCCCATAGAGAGAAATATCGAGGCCGCTTTGGTCTTCGATGGCTATGATCCCGATCGAATCCGGGGTCGGATAAACGAGATAAGGGAGATCCTCTTTACGCATCCTACTAGGGTGCTCCTTCTATCGGAGCAAACCCTTGACCGATATTTGAATGAGATCGAAACGAATGGAACGCGGCAGAGCGCTCCCTAT